TTAGAAAAAAAGCGATAAAAGAAATTAGTAAAAGAGTTCCCCGGTGGTCATACAAATTAATCGATAATGTAGACCAAGAACTGGGAGAATACGACGAAAATGTAAGAGGGGAACATGCATTTCGTTCACGAAAAGCCAAACGTTTAGTGGTTGCTGTTGATCACCAGACAAAAGAGGATGTGACTTTGCCCCATTATTTTGAACAATCGGATTTTCGTCGATATATAATCAAAGGTTCCATGCGCGCACAAAGACGTAAAACCGTTATTTGGAAACCAGTTCAAGCAAATGCCCATTCCCCTCTTTTTTTGGACAGAATAGACAAAACCCTTTATTTGTCTTTTGATATTTCCCGGCTGATGAAAGTAATTCTTCGAAATTGGATGGTAAAAAATAAAAACCAAAAACTTTCTGATTATACAAACGCAAAGACTAAAAAATTGGATAAAAAAGAAAAAAAGAAGCCCAAAGGCGAAAGCTACCAAAGACAAGAAATGGTACGTATAAAACAAGCAGAAGGCTGGGATAAGCGTTTACTTACTCGAATACTAAGAAGTTCTATGTTAGTAATCCAATCGATTCTTAGAAAATATATTATATTACCGTTATTGATAATAGCTAAAAATGTGCTTCGCATACTATTATTCCAAGATCCCGAGTGGTCCGAGGATTTTAAGGATTGGAATCGTGAAATTTATGTTAAATGCACTTATAGTGGTGTTAATTTATCTGAAAGAGAATTTCCGAAAAACTGGTTAATAGAAGGTATTCAGATAAAGATCCTATTCCCCTTTCACCTGAAACCCTGGCACAGGCACAGATCTACGATACAATCCTCTCATAAAGATCCAAAAAGTGAACAAGAAACTGATTTTTGTTTTTTAACAGTTTTGGGGCTGGAAACTGACATGCCGTTCGGTTCTCCCCAAAAACGACGTTACTTTTTTGAACCCATTTTTCAAGAACTAAAAAAAAAAATTAGAAAATTGAAAACTAAGTCTTTTATAGTTTTAAGGGATTTCAACGAAGTAAAAAGAAAAGAACTTTCAAAAATAAACTTGCGAGAAATCGATAAATTGAGGGAAACTCAAAAAAATTCGATAATCAGTAAACAGATGATTCACGAACCGTCTATTGAAATTTCATCTAGGGATTGGACGAAATTATCCCGGACCGAAAAAAAAATGAAAGATCTGACTAATAGAACAAGCAGAATCATAAATCAAATATATAAAATTACAAAAGAAAAGAAAAAAGGATCGCTAACTCAAGAAACAAATATTAGTTCGAAAAAACCAACTTATTCTGTTAAAATATTAGACCCATCAAAAAGGATTTGGCGGATATTAAAAAAAAGAAATGCTCGATTAATCCGTAAATCCTATTTGTTTCTAAAATTTGTCATTAAAAAGATATACAGAAATATTTTTCTATCTACCCTTACTATTCTAAGAATCAATACAAAACCTTTTCGTGAATCAACAAGAAAAAAAATGAAAATTATTGAGAAAAACATCCACAATAATGAAGCAAATCCCGAAAGAATTAATAAAACAAATAAAAATAGAATTCTTTCGACTATCCAAAAATCGATTTCTAAGACTAGTAATAAGAATTCAAAGATTTCTTGGAATTTATCGTCTTTTTCACAATCACAAGCATATGTATTTTACAAATTATTACAAGTCCCAATTTTGAACTTTTATAATTTAAGACCCGTTCTTCAATATCACGGAACATCTCTATTTCTTAAGAATGAAATAAAAGATTTTTTTGAAAAACACGGAATCTTTAATTACCAATTAAGACATAAACCCCTTTGGAATTTTGGAAGTAATACACGAAAACACCGGTTAAGCGAGCATTATCAATATGATTTATCTCGGATTAAATGGGCTAGATTAGTACCACAAGAATGGCGAAATAGAGCCAATCAACACTGTATGGCTCAAAATAAAGATTTAATTAAAAGAGATTCGTATGAAAAAAATGGATTAACTCATTGCGAAAAACCACATTTTTTTGAAGCAGACCTATTACGTAATCAAAAATCGAATTTTAAAAAACACTATAGATATGATCTTTTATCATATAAATCGATTAATTATGAAGATAAGAAAGACTCGTATATTGATAGATCACTAGTCCAAGTAAATAATAAAGAAGAGTATTATTATAATTATAATAGAAAGAAAGGAAAATTGTTGGCTATGCTGGGAAGTATCTCTATCAATAATTATATAGGGGAAGATGATATTATGGATATGGAAAAATTCTTGTATAGAAAATATTTTGATTGGAGAATTATTCATTTTTATCTTAGAAATAAGGCCAATATGGAAGCCTGGGTTGATATGGATACTGGTACCGGCAGTAATCAAAATACTAGGATTGGGTCTAATAATTATCAAAAAATTGATGCAATTAATAACAGAGTCCCCTTTTATCTTACAATTCATCAAGATGAAGAAATTAACCCATCCACTCAAAGGGGGTTCTTTTGTGATTGGATGGGAATGAATGAAGAAATACTAAGTTGTCCTATATCAAACCCGGAATCTTGGTTCTTCCCAGAATTTGTACTACTTTTTAATGCATATAGAACGAAACCCTGGATTATACCAATCAAATTACTTCTTTTAAATTTTAATGGAAATAGTAAGAAAAATAGAACCGGAAAGAAAGAGGCGGATCTTTTTATATCACCTACTCAAAAAGAATATCTTGAATTATCGAATCAAAGTAAAGAAGAAAACGAACTCGCAGACCAAGGAACTCCGAGATCGGATGCACAAAAGCAAGTAATTCTTGGATCAGTTCTCTCAAACCAAGAAAAAGATGGTGAAGAAAATTATACGGGATCGGACATGAAAACCCGTATAAAGAAAAAGCAATACAAAAGAGAAACCGAAGTGCAGCTCGATTTCTTCCTAAAAAGACATTTGTGTTTGCAGTTGCGATGGCGGGGTGCTCTTTCTTTCAGAGAAAAAATACTCAATGATATGAAAGTATATTGTCACCTGGTTCGACTAATAAATCCTAGCGACGTCACTATAGCCTCTATTCAAGGGGGAGAAATTAGTCTGCCTATTTTGATCACTAAGAAGAATTTCGCTCTTAAAGAATTGACGAAAGGGGGAATGCTTATTATCGAACCCCGTCGTTTGTCTGTAAAAAATGATGGGCAATTTTTTCTATACCAAATCGTAGGTATTGCATTGGTTCATAAGAATAAGCGCAAAATTACTAAAAGATACCAAGAAAAGGGCTATGTTGATAAAAAAGATTTTGATGAATTCATTGCAAAACATCACAAAATGACTGGAAATAGAAACAAAAATCATTATGATTTGCTTGTTCCTGAAAATATTTTACTCCCTAAACGTCGTAGAGAATTAAGAACCCTAATTTGTTTCAATTCGAAGAATCAAAATGGTATGCAGACAAATCCAGTATTTTTTAATAACGGAAAGGGCGGCGGCCACGTTTTGGATAAAAACAAAAATCTTGCTAGAGAGAAAAATCAATTAATTCAATTAAAGTTCTTTATTTGGGCCAATTCTCGATTAGAAGATTTAATTTGTATGAATCGGTATTGGTTTAATACCAATAATGGGAGTCGTTTCAGTATGGTAAGGGTCCATATGTATCCACGATTGAAAATTCGTTAATAGTGTGCTTTTCCTATCTATCATGTCCCATTTTTGGATATGAAAACAAAGAAATGTATACATGTCTTATCTTCCATTCCAGTCTGATACAAGATACCCAATTAATGGCGAACATATTAATTAGATCCATAAATGAATCAAGAAACTCGTTTTTTTAGGTCCAAATTTTTCTCTTTTGCCGAAATATCCATCCTTTTGGATCCCTAATCAAATTGAAAATTGGATTGATTATTGATATTGATTTTCTAGCAAGTTCATAACGAACTTAAGATTATTGTGTATATCAAATTGAAGTAACTAGTATTATTATTACTGATCAGTAAAATTCATCTTAAAAAAGGAAGGGGGAGGGGTTTCGTTTTATGGTAAAAAATGCATTCATCTCAGTTAGGGTTCAAGAAAAAAAAGAAAAAAACAGCGGATCGGTTGAATTTCAAGTATTTCGTTTCACCAACAAGATCCGGAGACTTACTTCACATTTAGAATTGCACAGAAAAGACTATTCATCTCAAAGGGGTCTACGTAAAATTTTGGAAAAACGCCAACGTCTACTAGCTTATTTGTCAAAGAAAAATAGAGTACGTTATAAAGAATTAATTAGTAAGTTGAATATCCGGGAGTCAAAAAATCGTTAATTTGAAATTTGAAAAACAATTTCGAATTTTTTGATTTTGACTGTTGATGAACTTATTGTTGTTTTCAACAATTCATGTAAGAATGAATCGAGGAAAAACCTATGAGTATACTAGCTACAGAAAAAGAAAAAGAATTTATGATAGTCAATATGGGACCTCACCACCCGTCAATGCATGGTGTTCTTCGTCTCATCGTTACTCTAGACGGTGAAGATGTTATTGACTGTGAACCAATATTGGGTTATTTACACAGGGGGATGGAAAAAATTGCGGAAAACCGAACAATTATACAATATCTGCCTTATGTAACCCGTTGGGATTATTTAGCTACTATGTTCACAGAAGCAATAACTGTAAATGGACCAGAACAGTTGGGAAATATTCGCGTACCTAAAAGGGCCAGCTATATCAGAGTAATTATGTTGGAGTTGAGTCGTATAGCTTCCCATCTGTTATGGCTTGGCCCTTTTATGGCAGATATTGGTGCACAGACTCCTTTCTTCTATATTTTCAGAGAAAGAGAATTAGTATATGATCTGTTCGAAGCTGCCACCGGTATGAGAATGATGCATAATTATTTTCGTATCGGAGGAGTAGCAGCCGATTTACCCTATGGTTGGATAGATAAATGTTTGGATTTCTGCGATTATTTTTTAACAGGGGTTGCTGAATATCAAAAACTTATTACGCGAAACCCTATTTTTTTAGAACGAGTTGAAGGAGTAGGCACTATTGGTGGAGAAGAAGCAATAAATTGGGGTTTATCAGGACCAATGCTACGAGCGTCTGGAATAGAATGGGATCTTCGTAAAGTTGATCATTATGAGTGTTATGACGAATTTGATTGGGAAGTCCAGTGGCAAAAAGAGGGGGATTCCTTAGCTCGTTATTTAGTCCGAATCGGTGAAATGAAGGAATCCGTAAAAATTATTCAACAGGCTTTAGAAGGAATTCCGGGAGGCCCCTATGAAAATTTAGAAATCCGCTGCTTTGATAGAGAAAGCGATCCAGAACGGAATGATTTTGAAAATCGATTCATTAGTAAAAAGCCTTCTCCTACCTTTGAATTGACAAAACAAGAACTTTATGTGAGAGTAGAAGCCCCAAAAGGAGAATTGGGAATTTTTCTGATAGGGGATCAAAGTGGGTTTCCTTGGAGATGGAAAATTCGCCCCCCGGGTTTTATCAATTTGCAAATTCTTCCTCAGTTAGTTAAAAGAATGAAATTGGCTGATATTATGACGATATTAGGTAGTATAGATATCATTATGGGGGAAGTTGATCGTTGAAATGATAATTGCTACACCCGAAGTACAAGATATCAATTCTTTTTCCAGATTGGAATCCCTACAAGAGGTCTATGGGATCCTATGGGTGCTTGCCCCTATTTCGATTTATGTATTGGCAATCACAATCGGTGTCCTAGTAATTGTGTGGTTAGAAAGAGAAATATCTGCAGGAATACAACAGCGTATTGGGCCTGAATACGCCAGCCCTTTGGGAATTCTTCAAGCTTTAGCCGATGGAACAAAACTCCTTTTCAAAGAAAACCTTCTTCCATCTCGAGGAAATAGTAGTTTATTCAGTATTGGTCCATCTATAGCAGTCATAGCAATTCTACTAAGTTATTCAGTAATTCCTTTTAGTTATAACCTTGTTTTAGCTGACCTCAATATTGGTATTTTTTTATGGATTGCCATTTCAAGTATTGCCCCTATTGGACTTCTTATGTCAGGATATGGATCAAATAATAAATATTCCTTTTTAGGTGGTCTGCGAGCTGCTGCTCAATCGATTAGTTATGAAATACCATTAACTTTATGTGTTTTATCAATATCTCTACGTGCGATTCGCTAAAACCTAAGCTTTTCATTCTAGAAAAAAAAGAACTTGAATAGAAATCCTCATTTTTTTTATTCATTTATTTACTCTATTAGGTTAATAAAAGAAATTAGATAGTTATATATGAGTGAAAGAAAACACCTTCTAAATTCGCAGTAAACGTGGATTAAGTCTCATTTCCTATGTACAAGCGTTAAGGATAAGTAAACAAAAGTAAAAGTGGAGGAAGCCCCTTACCCCAAGACAGGTCGATTGATCATCCTAGCTTGAAGCGGGCTTAAAAGACCAACCCCATAGAATTTTCATTTTTCATTAGCTATTGTATGTATTACACTATATATTAGATATATTAGGGGGGTTGAAAACACAAAGTGGGGGGATAGGAAGGAACACCAAAATACACACAACGGGTTAGTAATGTAGATTATGTCAATTATCTAAAAGGATACTTCTGCATAACATAAAAAGAATACTAATTGGGGCTTTAAGTTGGTAGAAACGATCAGGCAGTACTCCCCACAATTCCGATCCAGAGCATGCTCCTATCCGCCAGTTAAAGAAATAACTATCAGGAACGAAATAATCCTTTACCCCCTTTTAACCCCCATTTTCTCTCAGAAAGAAGAAGAGGAACAAAAAAAAAAAAATACAATTACAATATAAAAGAATCCTTTTATTCTTTCTTTCATATATTGATAGAAATAAACTTCGTGTCATGATTCATGAACTAGTGTAATGGCTAATTCTTTTTCGTAATCAAAAATAAAAGGATGGGTTGAAATATCTAGTGATATTTCTATAAGGAGTATTTTATTGAAGGGTTGATTAAGTTATTACTCAACACAGAAAATTTGAAATTCGTAAAGGATGAGATTAATTCAGAAATACTGTTTTTTTATCCTTAGAGCAGACAGAATTCCAGTGGTATAATTGGGGATCCTCCGCTAGATTTTGACTTTATCCATCCTATAACCATATCAAAATAACTAATACCGGTCCGGTCCTTACATTTATTTGTGGCCCTGAGGAGCCGTATGAGGTGAAAATCTCATGTACGGTTTTGTAATAGCGATGGAAACCGTAATGTTACCACCGACTATGATTATCTAACAGTTTAAGTACAGTTGATATAGTTGGGGCGCAATCAAAATATGGTTTTTGGGGGTGGAATTTGTGGCGTCAACCTATAGGGTTTATCGTTTTTCTAATTTCTTCCCTAGCGGAATGCGAGAGATTACCTTTTGACTTACCAGAAGCGGAAGAAGAATTAGTAGCCGGTTATCAAACCGAATATTCAGGAATCAAATTTGGTTTATTTTACGTTGCTTCCTATCTAAATCTATTAGTTTCCTCATTATTTGTAACAGTTCTTTACTTGGGAGGTTCGAATCTTTCCATTCCAGACATATTTGTTCCTGGGCTGGTTGAAATAAATAAAGCGGATGGAATCTTTGGAACGACAATTGGTATCTTTATTACATTAGCTAAAACTTATTTGTTCTTGTTCATTCCTATTGCAACAAGGTGGACTTTACCGAGACTAAGAATGGACCAACTATTAAATCTTAGCTGGAAATTTCTTTTACCTATTTCTCTCGGTAATCTATTATTAACAACTTCTTCCCAACTCCTTTCGCTATAAAGATAAAGAAAAAAAAGGAATACAATATTCGCTACTTGTCTCAAACAAGAGAAAGAAATAAACTCAAAACATTCATAGATATTCACAACATGTTCCCTATGGTAACCGGTTTCATGAATTATGGTCAACAAACAATACGAGCTGCAAGGTACATTGGTCAAAGTTTCATGATTACTTTATCCCAAGCAAATCGTTTACCTGTAACTATTCAATATCCTTATGAAAAATTAATCACATCGGAGCGTTTTCGTGGTCGAATCCATTTTGAATTTGATAAATGTATTGCTTGTGAAGTATGCGTTCGGGTATGTCCTATAGATCTGCCTGTTGTTGATTGGAAATTTGAAACAGATATTCGAAAGAAACGATTGCTTAATTACAGTATTGATTTTGGAATTTGTATTTTTTGTGGTAACTGCGTTGAGTATTGTCCAACAAATTGTTTATCAATGACTGAAGAATATGAACTTGCTACTTACGACCGTCACGAATTGAATTATAATCAAATTGCTTTAGGTCGTTTACCAATGTCAGTAATTGACGATTTTACAATTCGAACAGTCTTGAATTCGCCTCAACGAAAAAACGTCTAAACCTTTTTAATTTCTAATTACTAAGGTTCAGTTTTGGTATAGTTGGTATAAAGGGATAAGGTTGTTTTTTTGCTTGGTCAATAACTCCAAATCCCAACTTTTGATTGGTTGATGCGAAGTACAACTAAATTTGTATTGAAATGAAATAATATATAGACAGAAGCTTTTTCGAACTATATATAGCTTCAATTTCAAATTGCCATTTAGAATAACGAAAAGAACGAAATTGATCCCAGAACTGTATCCGCATCAATTCCCACTTAGTAGATTAGAATTTCATTGAATTGGAATTGAGAATGTCTCATAAATAATTTTTCCTGGTCGCCTCAATAAGGTCATGAAAAAGATTTCGATTTATTTATCTCCTGTTTTAATATAATGGATTTGCCTGGACCAATACACGATTTTCTTTTAGTTTTTCTGGGATCGGGTCTTATATTAGGAGGTCTGGGAGTGGTATTATTTACCAACCCAATTTATTCTGCCTTTTCCTTGGGATTGGTTCTTGTTTGTATATCATTATTCTATATTCTATCAAATTCCCATTTTGTAGCTGCCGCGCAACTCCTTATTTACGTGGGAGCTGTAAATGTTTTAATCATATTTGCTGTAATGTTCATGAGCGGCTCAGACTATTCCAAAGATTTTCAGTTGAATCTTTGGACTATTGGCGATGGTCTTACTTCCCTGGTTTGTACAAGTATTTTTTTTTTCGCTAATCACAACTATTCTAGATACGTCGTGGTACGGGATTATTTGGACTACACGAGCCAACCAGATTATTGAACAAGATTTGATAAGTAATAGTCAACAAATTGGAATTCATTTATCAACAGACTTTTTTCTTCCATTTGAACTCGTTTCAATAATTCTTTTAGTTGCTTTAATAGGTGCAATTGCCGTGGCGCGTCAATAACAAATCTTTAGAACTAGGAACCGAAATCCCAATTCGACTTTTGTATGTGTTATCACATTCATTTCCCTTAAATTCTTGTAAAGAATAGTTGAATACTATTCACAGATCAATAGAAAATCAAAATCGAATTTTTTTTTATTCGATCTATTACCAAATAGATTTTTTTGTTCCGTACCTGGTATATTCTAAGCAACCAAATCACTTGCATTATTATTATTGTTCAGATTGAAATGAATCGAAATCGGTACGGAGTTGGTTAATGATGCTCGAGCATGTACTTGTTTTGAGTGCCTATTTATTTTCGATTGGCATCTATGGCTTGATTACGAGCCGAAATATGGTTCGGGCCTTGATGTGTCTTGAACTTATACTAAATGCAGTTAATATCAATTTTGTAACATTCTCTGATTTTTTTGATAGTCGACAATTAAAAGGAGATATTTTTTCAATTTTTGTTATAGCTATTGCAGCCGCTGAAGCAGCTATCGGATCAGCTATAGTTTCGTCAATTTATCGTAACAGAAAATCGACGCGTATCAATCAATCGACTTTGTTGAATAAGTAGTATTTATAAATCATAATATTCATAAATTCAATTTAGGATATATAATATGCCCTAATTTCGATCCTGTTTGTGAAACTGGAAGAAATCAAAGTATCTTTGTTCCCTTGATCCAGAAGGGGATTAATTAGCAAAATTCTGGTAAATCATTGATTCATCTGGTGTTTAAATATGACATTTCAAAATTGACTAGATCGAAAATTAAAAAGTTCAAAACAAAAATAGATTCCAATGTCACATTCAGTAAAGATTTATGATACATGTATAGGGTGTACTCAATGTGTACGCGCTTGCCCCACAGATGTATTAGAAATGATACCTTGGGACGGCTGTAAAGCAAAGCAAATTGCTTCTGCTCCAAGAACAGAGGACTGTGTTGGTTGTAAGCGATGTGAATCCGCCTGTCCAACGGATTTCTTGAGTGTTCGAGTTTATTTATGGCATGAAACAACCCGAAGCATGGGTCTAGCTTATTGATATTGATACGTTCCCGAAAAACCCACTTGAATCCGTTTTGAATACAGTTTCTTTTTTTTTTTTACCGATTACCGACAAAAACCCGTACTCGAAAAAGACAAAAAAAAAATACGAATATATTCTATTTTCGAGTTTCGAGCACGGGTTTTTCTGGGCCAAGTGTATCTTGTCTTTACCACGAATTATTTTCCTTGGTTAACACTAATTGTAGTTTTTCCGATAGCCGCGGGTTCTTTAATTTTTTTTCTCCCTCATAGAGGAAATAAGGTGACTAGAGGATATACAATATATATATGTGTCTTAGAACTCCTTCTAACGACCTATGCATTCCGTTATAATTTCCAATTGGACGATCCATTAATCCAGCTGGCAGAGGATTATAAATGGATAACTTTTTTTGAGTTTGACTGGCGATTGGGAATAGATGGACTTTCCATAGGACCTATTTTACTGACGGGATTTATCACCACTTTAGCTACTTTAGCGGCTCGGCCAGTTACTCTGAATTCCCGACTATTCCACTTCCTGATGTTAGCGATGTACAGCGGTCAAATAGGATCATTTTCTTCTCGGGACCTTTTACTTTTTTTCATCATGTGGGAATTAGAATTAATTCCCGTTTATCTACTTCTGGCCGTGTGGGGTGGAAAGAAACGCCTTTATTCAGCCACAAAATTTATTTTGTACACGGCAGGAGGCTCCGTTTTTCTTTTAATAGGAGTTTTGGGTATCGGTTTATATGGTTCCAATGAACCAACATTAAATTTGGAAACATTAGTTAATCAGTCGTATCCTGTGGCACTGGAAATAATATTCTATATTGGATTTTTTATTGCTTTTGCTGTCAAATTGCCGATTATACCCTTCCATACGTGGTTACCAGACACCCACGGAGAGGCACATTACAGTACTTGTATGCTTCTAGCCGGAATCTTATTAAAAATGGGAGCATATGGGTTGATTCGAATCAATATGGAACTATTACCGCACGCTCATTCTATATTTTCCCCCTGGTTCATGATAGTAGGTATCGTGCAAATAATTTATGCAGCTTCAACATCTCCCGGCCAACGGAATTTAAAAAAAAGAATAGCCTATTCCTCTGTATCTCATATGGGTTTCATAATTCTAGGAATAGGCTCGATAACCGATACAGGTCTCAATGGAGCCGTTTTACAAATAATTTCTCATGGGTTGATTAGTGCTGCACTTTTTTTCTTAGCAGGAACGAGTTATGATAGAATACAGTTTGCTTATCTAGACGAAATGGGCGGACTAGCTATACCAATTCCAAAGATCTTCACGCTATTCAGTATCTTATCGATGGCCTCCCTTGCATTACCCGGCATGAGTGGTTTTGTTGCAGAATTTATAGTATTTTTTGGAATAATTACCAGCCAAAAATTTTTTTTACTGTCCAAAATAGTAATAACTTTTGTAATGGCAATTGGAATGATATTAACTCCTATTTATTCATTATCTATGTTACGGCAAATGTTCTATGGGTACAAGCTATTTAATGCCCCAAACTCTTATTTTTTTGATTCTGGACCACGGGAGTTATTTGTTTTGATCTCGATTCTTCTACCCGTAATAGGTATTGGTATTTATCCCGATTTCGTTCTCTCACTATCAGCGGACAAGGCCGAAGCTATTATATCTAATTTTTTTTTTAGATAGTTTTCATGACTAAAAAAAATCAAAAAGAAATCCCATGATTTTAAAAAGAGTTCGTTATCCAATGAACAAAGAAATCCTTTTTCTTCTCTTACTTTTAAGTTTAAGTTAAATAAAAAGAAGAAGTCAAATAATTTCAAAATTGTGACCAACCGCCAAAGGCATTTGTAAGAACCTTTTGAATCAAGCAGTGCGGCGATTCAAAAGGTTCTCGGCATTTTACACTAACACCAAGTTTCGTTTCGATCTCCGCGCTGTCCTATGTTTGTATTCATCAAACCCTTTCTTCAATTCAAATAGGTGTTAATTAAATGAACCATAACTATGTAACCCTATTCCTAATAGATTGACTCCGAAATAGCATATCCAAATTATAAGAAAGCCCATAGAAGCCACAATTGCGGAATTTACACCTTCCCATTTTGTATTTGTTCGAGTATGTAAATAAATCCCGAATATCGTCCAAGTAATAAATGCCCAAGTTTCTTTTGGATCCCAATTCCAATAAGACCCCCACGCCTCATTAGCCCATACTGCTCCCGAAAGAATACCTGTGGTTAAACAGATAAATCCTAAACTAATAATACGATAACTCCAACGATCCAATTGTTGAATCACTTGATACCTGTAAAAATTTCTAGCGGAAAAACTATTTAGAAAAACATTCTTTTTTTCGTTCATGTATTGGATTTCACTGAAACAAAATGACCCATTTACATTTACAAAATTTTTTCTTTTCAACAAAATCCTTATCACTTTTCGAAATGTAATGACTAGAAGAGCCGTGGATAATAATGATCCACATAAAAGAGCTGCATAGCCCAATACCATCATACTTACGTGCATCATTAACCACTGGACTTGGAGAGCGGGTACTAATATTCCGGATTGATGCATTTTGGTTAAAAAACCCGAAGTCGCAAAGCCTTGGGTAAAAAAAGCACTTGGTGCCGTTATAGCGCTTAAATGATTTTGATTATTTTTAAAATCAAAAATCTTATGAATAATAGATAAACTCCATGAAAGAAAGATTAATGATTCATATAAATCACTTAATGGGAAATGTCTCGAGTAAACCCAACGGGTGATTAATAATCCTGTTAGACAGAAAGCGGTAGCTGTCATCCCCCTTTCTGATGAAGCATATAGCCCTTTGATTTCATCGACTAAGAAGGTTATTAAATAAATTGTAATTCCAATTGAAACGACCGAAAAGGATATATGCGTTAATATACGCTCCAAAGTTGAAAAGATCATAAAAAAAAAATTAAAAGCGAGAATACCTCAAATATACAAAATGGAAATCATAAATTAAATTCCTTAGAGCACTAGAGCACTTTTTTTGTATATCTTTTTACAGATGCTATGCCGCCACTCGGACTCGAACCGAGATGCTCTAGCACTGCTTCCTAAGAGCAGCGTGTCTACCGATTTCACCATAGCGGCTTGCTCGAAATCATAATAACCTATTATTAGTCAATCGTCGAGATTGAAAGAGTCTATTTCAATGGATTTATTCATCAATTTGAAATTTGAATGCTTACTAAAAACATTGAAAGGGCGATTTAAAGATTCTGCCCCTTCTTTTGTTGTTTTATTTAATTATTTAAGGTTTCAGTTTGATTTAACTTAACTTTCATAGTTTCTTCTCTGATAAACTAGAATCCTGTAACGGTTGTAACTAAATAGTTCTAACTTCACTCCAGGGAACAACTCAAAAGGGTTTCTTTCTTTTTTGTTTTCATTTTTTAGAACTTTTGTGTTTGTGTTGTCGTAATTGTTAGGTTTTTTTTTTCACTATTCATTTGTCCTAGGATTGATCAAATCAATTAGGTATTGGGCTGGACGTATTATAGAAAATTAAAAAATGAAAACAAAAAATTCTTATTGTTTATGGTGGGGTGATGGGGAAAATAAGAATCCCCATCCTGGGAATAAAAAAATAGTAAAATAAAAAGAAAGGTGAAACTTTCTAGTTTGTCTTGATTCCGTTTTCAAATAAAAAAAAAATACTTTTTTTTTTAATTTATTTTTATTTTCGAATTCAATAGACAAATCAATTGGTTCAAAACATTACAAAAGGGAATGTTTACTTACTTTTTTCGATTTTTCTAAATTCTATAGTATAAATTCGAAACACAATTAACTCATTTTTGAGTCCGGGGGATTCAGATTATTTCAACCTTTTATTATTTATTTGTTGTACAAAAAAAACTTTTTGAATTCCCAGTAGCAAGGGATTTCGCTAACGAAAAAGCCTTCAACGCTGCCCAGTACCCCCCTTTTTTCCAAAGATTTTTACGAATACGTTTTTTTAATATAGAAGTACGTTTTTTTGGAACTGCCATTCAAAAAAGAAAAGGTTATTCATTGATCAAATTGGATGTGAAAGACATCTATTGTTAAAACAAATCATTTTTTAGTTTTACGGTTCATTTCATTATCTGTTTATTTTTTCTATACACCAACTACCTTTAGAAAAAAGAAATAAATAGAAATATGCAAAAATGGCATAAAATCTTACTAGAAAAAAAAAAAAAAATAAATAAATGGAAAAAGGGATTTTTTCAATTTCTATTCCCTAAATATTGGAGAATAAAGTAATTCGTATTCCGGAGTTATTGGCGGCACCCTTAGATGCCTATTCAAATCGATATCTATAGGCCGGATTGTGCCATATAACAGAAATAGAATTGGTGAAGTTGATAAAAAAAGAAAAAGCCCTTCCGCCCTTATCTCTGTCTATTTTTGGCATGCTACATTTATCCATGAAAAATACATCGAACAGGTTTTATCTACCCAATCATTTTTGTCTAGTAATTGGTTATTAAATTTCTTTTTTTATAATTAAATGTCTTTTATTATATATTATAATAGTAGACAATCAATACGTGCCTAGATGAACTAGTTAATGGTTTTGAATAAACAAAGAATAAACAAACTAATTCGTATTTTATTGGGGAACGATAGGGGTCAGCCTATGATTTATATCAAACTTAATTTTGTGTAATTCTTTCGTCTTGATCTATGGACATAAATTAGTGTAATTAGAGAATAATAAGTAAAGTTTGAATTTGCTCTATCTTCCTAAAAATCTTACGTAGTATAAAGTATAAAATAATTATCGATTTTTGACTAGTACTAGTAGCTTAGTTAGAACATTTGATTGCGTTTAACTTTTCATTTTTTTGAAATTGTTGGGAAAGATTCAAAATAACTATGAATAGAAAAAGCGAATTTTATTTAAGTTTTTAATACCTTAACCTTAATTTTTTTTTTAAATCCCTTTTAAATTGATTTAAATTTAAAAGAGAAAAAGAGATAAGAACCGTCGAATCAGAAACACTGAATTAAGAATAAAAAACAATTATTATTACTTTATTGATTTTATGGAACATACATATCAATATTCCTGGATCATACCTTTAGTTCCACTTCCAGTCCCTATGTTAATAGGGGTGGGGCTTCTATTTTTTCCGACCGCAACAAAACATCTTCGCCGTATGTGGGCTTTTAGTAGTATTTTATTGTTAAGTATAGTTATGATTTTTTCGATCGATCTATCTATTGAGCAAATAGATAGAACTTCAATCTATCAATCCCTAAGAACTTGGACCATCACTAGTGATTTTTCGTTCGAGTTCGGATACTTTATTGATCCACTTACTTCTATTATGTCAATATTAATCACTACAGTTGGAATTCTGGTTCTTATTTATAGTGACAATTATATGTCTCATGATCAAGGATATTTGAGATTTTTTGCTTATATGAGTTTTTTCAATGCTTCAATGTTAGGATTAGTTACAAGTTCGAATTTAATACAAATTTATATTTTTTGGGAATTGATTGGAATGTGCTCTTATCTATTAATCGGGTTTTGGTTCACACGACCTATTGCGGCAGGCGCCTGTCAAAAAGCATTTGTAACTAATCGTGTAGGGGATTTTGGATTATTATTAGGGATCTTAGGTCTTTATTGGCTAACGGGCAGTTTCGAATTTCGGGATTTGTTCGAAATATTGAATAACTTGATTTATAATAATGAGGTTAACCTTTTATTTGTTACTTTGTGTGCATTTCTAGTATTTGCCGGCCCGGTTGCTAAATCCGCGCAATTCCCTCTTCATGTATGGTTACCCGATGCCATGGAAGGGCCTACTCCTATTTCGGCTCTTATCCATGCTGCTACTATGGTAGCGGCGGGAATTTTTCTTGTAGCTCGGCTTCTTCCACTTTTCATAGTCATGCCATACGCAATGAATCTAATATCTTTGATAGGTATAATAACAGTATTTTTAGGAGCTACTTTAGCTCTTGCTCAACAAGATATTAAGAGAGGTTTAGCTTATTCTACAATGTCTCAATTGGGTTATATGATGTTAGCTCTCGGTATGGGGTCTTATCGAGCCGCTTTATTTCATTTGATTACTCATGCCTATTCCAAAGCCTTGTTGTTTTTAGGATCCGGATCAATTATTCATTCAATGGAAGCTATTGTTGGATATTTTCCAGATAAAAGCCAGAATATGGTTCTTATGGGTGGGTTAAGAAAGCATGTGCCGATTACAAAAACCGCTTTTTTATTAGGTACTCTTTCTCTTTGTGGTATTCCACCTCTCGCTTGTTTTTGGTCCAAGGATGAAATTCTTAATGATACTTGGTTGTATTCGCCGATTTTCGCAACAATAGCTTTTTTCACAGCCGGATTAACCGCATTTTATATGTTTCGAATTTTTTTACTTACTTTTGAGGGGCCTTTCAACTTTTGCTTTCAAAATTACAGTGGCAAAAAAAGCCATTCCTTATATTCAATATCGCTATGGGGTAAAGAAGAACCAAAACCGATTAAAAAAAAATTGCATTTAGTTGCTTTATTAACAGTGAATAATAATAAAAGGGCTTCTTTTTTTGCGAAGAAGACTCATCGAATTGCTAGTACTGTAACAAATACGCCCTTTATTAATATTTTTCCTTTTGGCGCTGCCAAGACTTTTTGGTATCCTCACGAATCAGACAATACTATATTATTTGTTATGCTTGTATTAGTCCTATTTCCTTTGTTTGTTGGAGCGATAGGAATTCCTTTGAATCAAGAAGTAATCGATTCGGATATTTTATCAAAATTGTTAACTCCGTCTATAAATCTTTTACATCAAAATTCAACTCATTTTGTTGATTGGTATGAAGTTGTAAAAAATCCAACCCTTTCCGTCAGTATAACGTATTTCGGAATACTTCTAGCCTACTTTTTATATAAACCCTTTTATTCATCTTTACACAATTGGAACATATTTAATTTTTTTGCTAAAAGAGGACCTAAGAGAATTTTTTGGGACAAAATACTCAATTTTCTATATGATTGGTCATATAATCGTGCTTATATAGATGTTTTTTACACAAGATCCTTAACAGAGGGGATAAGAGGATTAGCGGAACTAACTCATTTGTTCGACAGACGAGTAATTGATGGAATTACGAATGG